GTACATCTGTAACAGTCACAATGGTATTGTTGAAACTTGCTTGAACATGAATAACTCCCTTGGGAATTCTACGTGTATTCTTACGTGAACCAATACGTCTATTTCTACGCGAACCAATTTTTGGTATAGGTTTTGCCATATTTTATCATCTCATAAATATAAGTCAGAGATATATGGATATATCCATTTCATGTCAAAACAGATCCTTATTCATGTCAAAACAGATCCTTATTCTTTGTTTTTTTTTTTTTACTTATTTTATTTATTTATTTGTACATCTGTACATCGGGTTCTTTAGATTTCGAGAGTCTTTTTGTTTTAGAAAGATTATCCTTGTCTTTGTTTATGTCTCGGGTTAGAACAAATTACTATAATTCGTCCCCGCCTACGGATCAATCGACATTTTTCACAAATTTTACGAACGGAGGCCCTTATTTTCATATTTGTCATTCCTTTTTTTAATACCGAATCTACTTAATTGGAAGAAAATAAGTTTCTTGAAATTTTTAATTTCGAATTGTATCCTCACGAAAGAATGTTGAAATTGAAAAAACCGCCTAATCATTCAAGTCTTTGCTTTGGAGTCTCTAAATTATACGCCCTTTGGTTGAATCATAAGGACTTACCTCAATTTTTAGTCTATTTCCTGGTAGTATACGTATAAAACTACATGAAATCCTTTACGAAACAAAAACCAGAATAATTTTTTTGTTATCTAAACGAATCCGGAAGATACATACCATCGGTAAGTTGTTCAGTAATTAAACCCTCATGAATCCATTTTTGTTGTTTCATTCCAGGTAAAACCGCTTTGAAGTATCAACTAATGTAAGAGGGATAATATTATAAACTTGTCCTTTCTCTTTTTTCACAAATATGACCGTGTCGGCTATTAGAAAGATTACCATATATAACACAAAACTTCTCCGCCGATTCCTTCTAGTCGAGCCTTTCGGTCTGTCATTATACCTCGAGAAGTAGAAAGAATTACAACCCCCATTCCGCCTAAAATTCTAGGAATTCGTTGATAGTTAGAATATATTCGTAGACCGGGTCGACTGATCCGTTTTAAATTTAAAACAGTTCTATATGGTCCTTTCCTATTTCTTCTATGTCGTAGGGTTAAAACCAAAAAATATTTATTGCTTTCTTGATGTTTTCTCACGTTTTCAATAAAACCTTCTTGTAAAAGGATTTTAACAATATTTTCAGTGATGTTAGTAGATGGTATTCGAACTGTTCTTTTTTTATTCATGTCAGCATTTCGTATAGAGGTTATTATGTCAGCAATAGTGTCTTTACTCATGATAAACTAAGATTTTTGTTTCCCCCGAATTTTGATATAATCAACATGCTCTTTTTCTTTTTTTCTGAATTTTTTAATATTTATGAATTCTTTTTTTTTTTATATTTATGAATTATTAAAGATATATACGTGATAGATAAACAATTTACTAATAAATTAAATAAATTTAATCAATTTCATTCAAATACTATATTACTATATTAAGGTCTTCCCCTATAATACTTCAGGTGCTAATGAAACTATTTTAGTGAAATTTAACTGTCTTAATTCCCGGGCGATCGCGCCGAAAATTCGGGTTCCTTTTGGATTTCCTTCTTGATCAATAACAACCGCAGCGTTGTCATCATATCGTATTATCATACCGTTGTCGCGTTTGAGTTCTTTACAAGTACGTACAATGACAGCTCGGACCACTTCTGATCTTTCTAGAGGTGTATTTGGTACTGCTTCCTTGATTACAGCAACAATAATGTCACCAATATGAGCATATCGTCGATTACTAGCTCCTATGATTCGAATACACATCAATTCTCGGGCCCCGCTGTTATCCGCTACATTCAAATGGGTTTGAGGTTGAATCATATCATTTTTTTATCGGTTTTTTCTTTTTCAATGCAAAGGTATAAATAAAAAAAAAAAAAAAGAAATATTATTTGTTCAAAACAAAAAAAGAAACCTGCAATTGTTTTTTTTTCATCCCAAAAACCCCTTTCGTTTGTTTCTACATTCCTATCCAGAAAGAATGAATTGAGTTCGTATAGGCATTTTAGATGCCGCTATTGAAATAGCCCTTCTAGCTATATTTTCTGCTACTCCGCTCATTTCATAAAGTATTCTACCGGGTTTAACGACAGCTACCCAATATTCGGGAGATCCTTTCCCCGAACCCATACGTGTTTCTGTAGGTCTTACTGTAACAGGTTTGTCTGGAAATATGCGTACCCATATTTTTCCACCGCGGCGTGCATTTCGTGTCATTGCTCGCCGCCCTGCTTCTATTTGTCTAGATGTGATCCAAGCGGGTTCAAGCGCTTGAAGAGCATATCTACCGAAGCAAATACGATTACCTCGATAAGATATTCCTTTCATTCTTCCTCTGTGTTGTTTACGGAATCTGGTTCTTTTGGGGTTATAGTTGATGGTTGTTTAGCAATTCCATCCATCTCTACTACAGAACCGGACACGAGAGTTTCTTCTCATCCAGCTCCTCGCGAATTAAACAATTTTAAATAATTAAACAAAAAAAAAATACACGGTTAATAATATATGGAATCGTGGGATTCTTTGAAATTTGATCTAATCGATTAGAAATTAGAAATTTTTTGTGTTTTAATATATAATTTAACACGTATTCTATTTATAGATAATGTCGTTTTGGTAGAACGTTATAATGAATCTTTATTTTGTTTTTCCTTTTATTTCGAATCGACTCAAATTTAGAAATAAAAAAAATTCGCGGGCGAATATTTACTCTTTCAACATTCAGTTGTAAGATTAGTCTATGACATGACCTCTCAGAATAAATGAATAGGTTTCTGGTTCGTTCCGCCATCCTACTCAATGAATCATTAGGATTCGTTTTCAATAGAATCTTATGCATTCACAGGTTCTGTCGTTCCCACCACTTCTCGATTAATGATTAGGTCTGAATTTTACAACGGAGCCTCCAATTAAATTTATTCTTGAGTCAACCTTCTCAGTCTTTATTGGCTCGGGGCTCTTGATTTTGTGTTCTATGCACGGATTTGTCTAATTATGGATCAATCAGTATTGATGCTTTATTACATTCCCTTTATATGAGATGACTCATAGACCTTACATATTGGAATTATATATCATTAATATTCTTTTTCTATCTTTCTCTCACCCTTCCATTTATCTGTATACTTTATATTGCTTTACAACCCATAATCAGATTTTTTTTGTTTGTTTATGTAAAAAAGATTTCAGTTGCTACAATGATATGACTTATATATCATATCTTGACTGGTTCTTTCTATCCAGATAACACGAAGTGATGAGTTGGTTATTAGTTCTATAGTTATCAGTTTGTACTATGGGCTGTCCATTTTTTTGAATCCCAACCCTAAAAAAACCAACGAGTCACACACTAAGCATAGCAATTATATCAAATGATTAATCGAATTTTTATTCAACCTTATAGAATTGTTCTTTTTTTTTTTTTATTATTTACCAGAAAAAGAATGAAAGAGTTTGCCATTTTTTGTTTTTTGTTTTATCACCAGATAGAACTAAATATAAGTCAAGTAAGTTCTTATTATTCCTCGTCTACAAATATCCAAATTTTGATGCCTAATACCCCATAGATAGTTCGAACTGCATAGGAACAATAATCAATTTTAGCTCGAATGGTTTGTAGAGGAACTCTACCTTCTCGGATCCATTCAACACGTGCAATTTCTTTTCCGTCGATACGCCCTGCAATTTGTACTTGAATCCCTTTTGTACCTGCCTGTTCAGTTAATTCAATAGCTTTTTTCATTGCTTTGCGAAATGAAACTCTATTCTTTAATTGTCCGGCTATAAATTCTGCAAGAATATTGGGGTGCCCGTAAGGATTTGCAATTCTTGTAATAGCAATGTTGAGTTTTCGGTTTACACAATTGAGTTCTTTTTGTACATGCGTCTGTAATTCTTCGATTCTTCGAGTCCTGTCTTCTATTAATAACTTGGGGAATCCCATATAGATTATGACCTGAATCAAATCAATTCTTTTTTGAATCTCTATACGTGCAATTCCCTCTACATTAGAGGATATTTTCATATTATTTTGCACATAATTTTTGATACAATCTCGTATTTTTTGATCTTCTTGTAGATCCTTTGAATAATTTTTTGGTTGTGCAAACCAAAGAGAATGATGACCTTGGGTTGCACCAAGTCTGAAACCAAGTGGATTTATTTTTTGTCCCATAATCCCCCACTACTATATATATCGTGAAACGTGACATCTGTTTGTATTTTTTTTTTATTCATTCGATTTTTTTTAAGCATAACATAATATAGCGTATTTGTATTTTTTATAATATAAAATATTCTTCCTTTAAGTATTCCTCAGCTCTAATTTATAGAATTTCCTTTTATCTATTTCTTCCTCTTCATCTAAAGATATATCTTTCAATACAATAGTTATATGACAAGTGGATCTTTTTATAGGATAACCCCGTCCTCGAGCCCGGGGCTTTAATTTTTTCACAGTTGTGCCCTCGTTGACTTCGGCTTTACTAATGATTAAACTTGTTTCGTTCAAACCCTTATTGTGATTAGCATTTGCTGCTGCAGAATAAACCAATTTTAAAATGGCATAACATGCTCGATAAGGCATAAGTTCTAGTATCATAAGTGTTTCTTCATAGGACCGCCCACGAATTTGATCAATTACTCTTCTCGCTTTGTGAGCAGACATACATATATGTTGACCTAAAGTGTATACTTCTGTATATTTCTTCACCTTTCTCTTCTGTATCATAAGATTCACCTCTCATTAATGAACGATAAGCATCTATATTTTATTATTTTTTAATTAATTATTAACGACGGGATCTATTATCATTTTTCGCATGCCCCCGGAAATTTAGAGTAGGTGCAAATTCTCCCAATTTATGTCCTACCATACGATCCGTTATATAAATAGGCAAATGCTCCTTTCCATTATGGATAGCAATAGTATGCC